GATAAAGTTTCAATAGTATAAATAGATATAATTTTGGGTTAATATTATGTTGCTCGGGGTTTTCCTGTTTTCTGGGGGGTTTACAGGAGTAGTTAGCGATCTCTCGAGTTTAGGGGGGTAGGGGGGTTTATACGCGGGTTAACCCCCGGGGGTATTAGTAGAGATTCTGGGTTGATGATAATTATATTATGCCTTTATACCTCTTTATGTAATTCTTCCTGTATAAGTCTTCACGTCATCAACTAATCATTCCGGGAAACCACAGGTCTTTAATATACTACCTTATTTAATTATTTAGTGTTAAGGGATGTCAGTTGAAAGGTTAAAAAATAAAAGAGAACCCCTTGCCCGCTGGAGTGAGCGCTCGGCTAGCTGGGTAACGAAGTTATGTACTCAAACATTAACTTATGTTCTTGCAGCATTGTATGGGGAACAGGACTGCTGTGTGCCTGAAATAGGAGCCAAATGCCAGGAATAATTCAGTTTGTGCGAACCCCACTATTTCTGTCCTTGACCATCATTAGTATAATGTTCTACGAAAGTGAAAAGCTTGCGGGTTATTAACAACTAGCCAATTGGTCCAAGTAGTATTGATTCTTGTTGGTTTGTCCTAACACGTTGAATCTATATGTATTATAGCATTTATAATTGATATATAACTAGTTGAGTACAATTTCTTAGTTATATTTAAATTTAATGTAATAGTGTAATACATTAATGTTTTAAATCATATTTATTGATTAATCATGGAATGTCCTAATTCACTGGTTAATTAAGGGTAAATACGTTTTATGGTGATATACATATATGTATTGAAACAAAGAAATAGTTTAATCTTAGAATCCCAGCTTTGGGAGTTGGGGGTGGGAGTTTGAATCTCCTCTCTTTGAGGCAATAGGGGGGAGTTTAACCTCCGACATTTGGCTTACAAGACCAACGTTCTTACACTGAACTACTAATGCATGATCATGTAAAGGCTTTGTTTTCGAGTCAACCTGCTAGAGGTATGAGGAAAAGGAAAATGGAAAAGTACAAGACAGATGCCACTTGGCCAATGATGATGAAGGGGTGTTCGACGGGCATGCCTCCGATTCAGGTTAGAATTGCAACGTCTGCGATTAGGGCCCAGAAGAGGAATTGGGCAAGAGGGCGGAATGTGAGGGCTCGTTGTTTGGAGGTGTGGAGGATGGGCACTAACATTAGAACAAGGATGGAAGCAAGAAGGGCCAGGACTCCCCCTAGTTTGTTTGGAATTGAGCGGAGGATGGCGTATGCAAATAGGAAGTATCACTCGGGCTTAATGTGGGGTGGGGTTACTAGCGGGTTAGCAGGGGTGAAATTGTCAGGGTCTCCTAGGAGGTTAGGTGAAAATAGGGCTAGGGATGTGAGTGCAATGAGAAGGGCTGCGAAGCCGATTAGGTCCTTGTATGAGAAATATGGATGAAATGAGATTTTGTCTGCATCTGAATTTAGGCCGAGTGGGTTGTTTGAGCCTGTTTCGTGTAGGAATAGTAGATGAAGGAGTGTGATGGCTGCGATAATGAACGGGAGGAGAAAGTGGAAGGCGAAGAATCGTGTGAGGTTGTCGTTGTTTTCTGAGAAGCCACCTCAGATTCATGGAACCAGGGTGCCTCCTACATAGGGGATGGCGGAGAGGAGGTTTGTGATTACAGTGGCTCCTCAAAATGACATTTGTCCTCAGGGTAGGACGTAGCCCACAAAGGCAGTTATTATAACTAATAGAAGGAGTACTACGCCAATGTTTCATGTCTCTTTATAAAGGTATGAGCCGTAATACAGGCCTCGGCCGATGTGTGCATAAATGCAAATGAAAAAGAAGGAGGCTCCGTTGGCGTGCATGTTTCGGATTAGTCAGCCGTAGTTAACATCTCGGCAGATGTGTGCAACGGATGAGAAGGCAGTGGCGATGTCTGAAGTATAGTGTATGGCTAGGAATAGTCCTGTGAGAATTTGGGCGGCCAAACAAAGGCCGAGTAGGGAGCCAAAGTTTCATCAGATAGAGATGTTGGATGGGGCCGGGAGGTCGACCAGGGCATTGTTTGCGATTTTTAATAGGGGGTGAGTTTTTCGTAGGCTTGCCATTGGCGGGTTCTTGTAGTTGAATAACAACGGTGGTTTTTCAAGTCACTAGTCCTGGTTAGAGTCCTGGCAAGAATTATGAGCTATCTTATGTTGCTGTTTTTGTTGGGCTTAGTTCTTGGGCTTGTGGCGGTTGCATCTAATCCTTCTCCTTACTTTGCTGCTTTAGGGTTGGTGGTTGTAGCAGGGATGGGATGTGGGGTTTTGACCAGTCATGGTGGTTCTTTTTTGTCCTTGGTTCTGTTTTTAATCTACTTGGGTGGGATGCTGGTAGTGTTTGCGTATTCAGCAGCCCTGGCTGCTGAGCCTTATCCTGAGAGTTGGGGGGATCGGTCTGTAGCTGGGTATATGGTGGGGTACATGGGTGCAGTGTTGTTAGCTTCGGCCATGTTTTGGGGGGGTTGATATGAGTTTAGTTGGGTTCCGGTAGAGGAGTGTGTGGAGTTTTCTATAGTTCGGGGGGACTTGGAGGGGGTTGCGATGATATATTTTTTGGGGGGGGGCATGTTGATTATTGGTGCATGGGTTTTACTTCTTACTTTGTTTGTTGTTTTAGAGTTGACTCGGGGCTTGAATCGGGGGGCGCTTCGGGCTGTTTAGAACACAAAGGCTATGATGGCAAGGGTCAGGGTGAGTAGGAAGAGGCTGAGGTATGGTTTAATGTTACCTTGTTGGGCGTCAGTTAGGCCGGTAATGAAGATGTATTTGAATTTGGGTGCGGCCTGGAAGCCTAGTTTTTCTAGTCAGGAGTGGTCTACTATTTGGCTGGCAATTGTGTAGCCTGTTACTAGGCCTAGTTTGGGGGCAAGGCGGTGGACTACAATAGGGTAGTAGCCTAGTAGATTGGAGAAGCGGAAGGGTGTTTGTTTCGGGATGGGTATTGGTTGGAGGCTTGTCAGTCAGGCTAGTTCTATGCCATATAATAGGCCGAAGATTGTTACGGCAAGGGCAGCTAGTTTGAGTGATAGGGGCATGGTGAGTGTGGGTGTTTTTAGGGGAATAAGAGTTGAGGAGTACAGGAAGCCAGCAATAATGCTTCCTCATGCTAGTCGTTTGATGGGGTTAATTACTATGGAGTTGTTTTCGTTGATAGGGGAGAATGGATTAAATCGCGGCATTCCCAGGGATACGTATGAGATGAGGCGGATGCTGTAGACAGCTGTGAATGAGGTGGCTAGGAGTGTTATGGTGAGGGCTCAGGCGTTTAGGTGAGATGTGTTTAGGGCTTCGATGATGGCGTCTTTAGAGTAGAACCCTGCTAGGAAGGGAGTGCCCATGAGGGCCAGACTTCCAATAGTTATACAGGCGGACGTGAATGGGGTGAGGCGATGTATCCCTCCTATTTTGCGGATGTCTTGTTCGTCATTAAGGCTGTGGATGATTGAGCCGGAGCAGAGAAAGAGCATGGCCTTGAAGAAGGCGTGGGTGCAAATATGGAAGAAGGCAAGTTCAGGCTGGTTAAGGCCAATTGCGACTATTATCAGTCCTAGTTGGCTTGATGTGGAGAATGCGATAATTTTTTTGATGTCATTTTGGGTTAGGGCGCAGGTTGCAGTAAAGAAGGTAGTTACAGCGCCGAGGCACAGGCAGAGGGTTAGTGCGGCTTCGCTTATTTCTAGGAAGGGGCTTACTCGTACTAGTAGGAAGATGCCTGCGACGACTATGGTGCTGGAGTGTAGTAGGGCAGAGACCGGTGTAGGGCCTTCTATGGCAGATGGAAGTCAGGGGTGGAGTCCGAACTGAGCTGATTTGCCGCTGGCAGCGAGGATTAGGCCCATGAGGGGGAGTGTTAAGTTGAAGTTCTTAGCAATAAGGATGACTTGGTCTGTTTGTCATGTGTTTAGGTTTGTAAGTATTCAGACTATGGCGATGATGAGGCCCACATCTCCGGCCCGGTTGTATAGGACCGCTTGCAGGGCAGCGGTGTTTGCATTTGCTCGTGCAAATCACCATCCGATAAGTAGGAATGATATAATGCCCACGCCCTCCCAGCCGATGAAAAGTTGGAAGAGGTTATTCGCAGTTACTAGGATGATTATGGCGACCAAGAAGATTAGAAGGTATTTAAAGAATTGGTTTATGTCAGGGTCTGAGGCCATATATCAGGATGCGAACTCTAGAATGGAGTAGGTGACGTATAGTGCTACAGGGGTGAAGATGATTGCATAGCGGTCAAATTTGAAGCTGAGGGTCACGTCGAATGCTGAATTACTTAGCAGGCTTCAAGTAGAGATAATTGTTTCTGATCCGTGATTTAGGTGGAGAAGTAGGGGGAGGAGGCTGATGAGGAAGGCTAGTTTTACGGCTGTTTTGACGTGGGTGAGGGGTCAAAGTTTGTCTTTGGGTTCTGGGGAAAATGTTGTGATTACGGGGAGAAGCAAAAGTGCAAAGACGAGTATTAGGCTTGTTGCTATCGTGACTGATGTTGGGGTCATAGCTGCTACTTGGAGTTGCACCAAGAGTTTTTGGTTCCTAAGACCAATGGATGAGCTGTTATCCTTTAGAAGCTACTACGAGTGAGCCCTGGGGTCCAACCAGGGTGACGGAGATTAGCAGTCTCCGTTGCTAGCGAGCCTCTCTCGGTGGACAAGGGGGGTTTAACCTCTGTTTTCAGAATCACAATCTAATGTTTTTGTTAAACTATGTCTACAGCCAGTTCATCCCCAGATCAGTTCGGGTTTGAGGATGAGAAGGATGAGGGGTAGAAGGTGGAGGGTCATGAGTAAATGTTCTCGGGTGTGTGATGGATCGAGGGCAATGATATGTGTGGGGAGGGGCCCTCGTTGGGTTGTTAGGAATATGTAGAGTGAGTAGGTTGCGGTAATTAGGGTTCCTGCTCCAGTTAGTACGATTGTTCATCAGGATCAGTTGAATAGGGAGGCAATGATTATTAGTTCTCCTATTAGGTTTGGCAGTGGGGGGAGGGCGAGGTTGGCAAGGCTTGCAGTGAACCATCATGTGGCCATGAGTGGGAGGATTATTTGTAGGCCTCGTGCTAGGATTATAGTTCGGCTATGTGTGCGTTCATAGTTTGTGTTGGCCAGACAGAAGAGTGCTGAGGATGTTAGGCCATGCGCGATTATAAGGATGAGAGCTCCTGCGAAACCTATGGGTGTCTGGATGAGGATGCCTCCAATGACTAGTCCTATGTGGCTAACTGAAGAGTAGGCGATGAGGGACTTAAGGTCAGTTTGGCGAAGACAGATTGAGCCTGTTATAATGACCCCTCAGAGCGCAAGAATGATGAATGGATAGCTGAGTTCCTTAGTTAGGGGTTCAAGGATGATAATCATGCGCATTATTCCGTAGCCTCCTAGCTTGAGGAGTACTGCTGCAAGGATTATTGAGCCTGCGATTGGAGCTTCGACATGGGCTTTGGGGAGTCAGAGGTGAACGCCGTACAGTGGTATTTTTACTAGAAATGCTAGTAGGCAGCCTGCTCATCAGAGCTTGTCTGCGTAGGATGCCAGTTGAAGGGGGTTTGAGTATTGCAGGGTTAGTAAGGAAAGGGTGCCAGAAGTGTTTTGGAGGAGTAGGAGGGCAACGAGGAGAGGGAGAGAGCCCCGCCAGGTGTAGAATAGGAAGTAAATGCCTGCGTGAAGGCGTTCTGCTTGGTTGCCTCAGCGGGTAATGATAATTAGTGTAGGGATGAGTGTGGCTTCAATTATCACGTAGAATATGATAACCTCGGTAGCGCCAAAGGCTATAATGAGGAAGATTTGGAGGGATGTTAGTAGTGTGATGTATATACGCTGGCGATTGATAGGTTCGGCGCTTGTGTGGTTCTGGCTTGCAAGAATTATAAGGGGGAGGAGCCAGCAGGTGAGGACCAAAAGGGGCGTTGAGAGCGGGTCTGTTGCCATATACGGGTTAATAGAGGATCAGCCTGTCTCTATGATATTTTTTAGTCATGTGAGGCTGGCTAGGGCGATAAGCAGGCTGTGTATTAGGGTGGCGGGTCATAGCCATTTGGCTGGTGCCATCCAGGTTGTTGGGACTAGCATGAGGGTGGGGATGAGGATTTTTAGCATTGTAGAAGGTTTAGGTTTTGGAGGTGATCGGTACCATGTGTGCGGGCAGTGGCTACTAGCAGGGCCAGTCCAGCGCTAGCTTCACAGGCAGAGAATGCTAATAGGAGCATTGGTGCTGAGGAGAAACTGGTGCTGCCTAGTTGCAGGGTTCAGAGGGAGAAAGCAATAAACAGGGATAGTATTATGCCTTCTAGGCACAGGAGGGCCGAGAGAAGGTGGGTTCGGTGAAAGGCTAGGCCGGCTAGGCCTAGCAAGAAGGCTGACGAGCAAGCAAAGTGAGTGGGGGTCATTAGGCAATTGTGGACTTAGACCACAAGCTTTTGAGCCGAAATCAAATGTTTTTTTTAGACTAATTGGCCTATTCTGCTCAGTCTAGTCCGCCTTGAATTCATTCGTAGATAAGGCCCAATGTTAAGAGGAGGAGTACTGCTGAGGCTCAGAGGAAAGTAAGTAGTGGGGATGGTAGTTGATCCCCTCAGGGAAGGGGGAGGAGGAGGGCGATTTCTAGGTCGAAGAGAAGGAAGAGGATGGCGATGAGAAAAAATCGGAGGGAAAAGGGCAGGCGAGCTGTCCCTAGTGGATCGAAGCCGCACTCGTATGGTGAGAGTTTCTCATAGTCTGGGCTAATTTGGGGGAGTCAGAAGGAAATAATGGCCAGTACTAGTGATAGGGCTGTGGTGATGGCGATTGTGGTTGAGATTAGGTTCATTATCTTTCCTTGGATTTTAACCAAGACCAGGTAATTGGAAGTCACATATACTTGTTTTAGTACTAGAAAGATTATGAGCCTCATCAGTAGATTGAGATGTAGAGGAATAGTCATACGACGTCTACAAAGTGTCAGTATCAGGCGGCTGCTTCAAATCCGAAGTGGTGTTCAGAGGTGAAGTGATATTGGACCTGGCGTAGTAGGCAGATAGCTAGGAATGTGGATCCAATGATGACATGTAGTCCGTGGAATCCGGTGGCTACAAAGAATGTAGAGCCGTAGACCCCGTCTGCGATTGTGAAGGGGGCTTCGTAGTATTCTATTGCTTGGAGCAGGGTGAAGTAAAAGCCTAGTAGGATTGTTAGTGTTAGGGATTGGATGGCCTGTTTTCGTTCCCCTTCTATGATGCTGTGGTGGGCTCAGGTGACGGTTACTCCGGAGGCGAGTAGTACTGCTGTGTTTAGGAGGGGCACTTCAAATGGATCAAGGGTGGTGATGCCTGTGGGGGGTCAGCAGCCTCCAAGTTCTGGGGTAGGGGCAAGGCTTGCGTGGTAAAAGGCCCAGAAAAATCCCAGGAAGAAGAATACTTCTGATGTAATAAACAGGATTATGCCGTACCGGAGTCCTTTTTGTACGGGGGGTGTGTGGTGACCTTGAAATGTGCCTTCTCGGACAATGTCTCGTCATCATTGGTATATTGTGAGAAGTAGTAGGACAGTTCCTAGTGTTATTAGCGTGGTTGAGTGGAAGTGAAATCAAATTGCAAGGCCTGATGTTATTAATAGGGCGGCAACTGCGCCTGTAAGGGGTCAAGGGCTTGGGTCGACTATATGATATGCATGTGCTTGATGGGCCATTATACATTTTCTTGTAAATAGAGCGTTAGTAGTAGGACAAATACGTAGGCTTGAATTATTGCTACGGCAATTTCTAGTAGGGTGAGCAGTACTAATACTGTTGATGTAAGGAGTGCAACTGTTGGTATTAGGGGGATGAGCACGAATGCTGCTGTAGCAATTAGTTGGATTAGTAAGTGTCCTGCTGTTAGGTTGGCGGTGAGTCGGACTCCAAGGGCGAGGGGACGGATAAATAGGCTGATTGTTTCAATCATGATTAATACTGGGATTAGGGCGCCTGGAGTGCCCTCAGGTAGGAGATGTCCAAGGGCATGGGTTGGTTGGTTTCGTATTCCGATAATAACTGTTGCTAGTCAGAGGGGTACAGCAAGTCCTAGGTTGAGGGATAGTTGGGTTGTGGGGGTGAAGGTGTACGGTAGGAGTCCTAGCATGTTTAGTGTAATTAAAAAGATTATTAGGGAGGCTAGTAGGGTGGCTCATTTGTGGCCCTCGCGGTTTAAGGGTAGGAGAAGTTGTTGAACAATGCGGGTAATGAATCAGCCTTGGAGTGCCAGCGATCGGTTGTTTAGTCAGCGGGTTGTTGGATTGGGGTAGAGAATTCAGGGTAGGGTGAGGGCAAGGGCCATTAATGGGATTCCTAGGTAGGTTGGGCTTATGAATTGATCGAAAAAGCTTAGTGTCATGGTCAGGATCAGGGTGTTATTTTTTGTTTCTTTTTATCTAGAAGGGATGGTGAGTTGGGGGTTGTATGTGCTAAGATTTTGGGTGGAAGAATAGTTAAGAAGATAACTCAGGTAAAGGCTAAAATGATGAATCAGGGTGCGGGGTTGAGTTGTGGCATGTCGCTAAGGGGATCACCAGTCTTTAGCTTAAAAGGCTAACGCTTATACCCTGTTTAGCTTCTTAGCGAGGCGTCCTCGAGTATAAGTGATGATCAGTTTCCAAAGTGTTCTAGAGGAACTGCTTCAACTACAATAGGCATAAAGCTATGGTTTGCTCCGCAGATTTCGGAGCATTGTCCGTAAAAGATGCCTGGCCGGGATGCGACAAAGGCGGTTTGGTTTAGTCGGCCTGGGACTGCGTCTATTTTTACGCCGAGGGCCGGCACTGCTCATGAGTGAAGTACATCTTCAGCAGAAACGAGAACTCGGATGGGGGAGTCTACTGGTACAACTATTCGGTGGTCTGCTTCTAGAAGTCGGAATTGTCCTGGACTTAAGTCTTGGGTGGGAATTATGTAAGAGTCGAACCCTAGTTCTTCGTAGTCTGTGTATTCATAGCTTCAGTATCATTGGTGTCCTATGGCTTTAATTGTGAGGTGTGGGTTGTTGATTTCGTCCATAAGGTAGAGGATGCGCAGGGACGGAAGGGCGATTAGGATGAGAATAATCGCTGGGAGAATCGTTCAGATAATTTCAATTTCTTGGGAGTCTAAGATGAATTTGTTGGTTAGTTTTGTGGTGACTATCGCCACAATAATGTAAAGTACTAGTGTGCTAATAAGGAAGACGATTATTAGGGCGTGGTCATGGAAGTGGAGAAGTTCTTCTATTACAGGTGAAGCTGCATCTTGAAATCCTAGTTGTGAGGGATGTGCCATTGTTTATTTAAGACACGCGGGAGTCTAACCCGCAATTCTGTCTTGACAAGGCAGTGTAATGGGTTATTTTACTAGTATCTTATGAAGAAAGTGGCAGAGTGGCTATGTAGCTGGCTTGAAACCAGCATACGGGGGTTCAATTCCTCCCTTTCTCGTTAGTTCGATCGGACTTGGACGAATGCGGGCTCTTCGAATGTATGGTAGGGGGGAGGACAGCCATGTAGTCACTCTACATTGGTTGTTGTTAGTGCCACTACTGAGACTTCACGTTTAGCGGCGAATGCTTCTCAGATGATAAATAGGAATATAATTACAGCTACAAGTGAGATTAAAGATCCGATTGAGGAGATTGTGTTTCATAGGGTGTAAGCATCGGGGTAGTCTGAGTATCGTCGAGGCATCCCGGCTAGACCTAAGAAGTGCTGGGGGAGAAATGTTAGGTTGACCCCAATGAATATAACTCCAAAGTGGATTTTTTGTTCAGTGCTGTGGAGGGTGTATCCTGAAAATAGGGGGAATCAGTGCACGAAGGCAGCGACAATGGCAAATACAGCCCCCATGGAGAGGACGTAGTGGAAGTGTGCAACTACGTAGTAGGTGTCGTGGAGTACAATGTCTAAGGATGAATTGGCTAGGACAATTCCGGTAAGGCCTCCTACTGTAAACAGGAAGATAAAGCCTAGGGCCCATAAGAGGGGAGTTTCCCATTTAATTGACCCGCCGTGCAGTGTTGCGAGCCAGCTAAATACTTTTACGCCAGTGGGAATTGCGATAATTATGGTGGCGGATGTAAAGTATGCACGTGTGTCTACGTCCATGCCAACTGTGAACATGTGGTGGGCCCATACGATGAATCCTAGTAGGCCGATGGCTATTATGGCCCACACCATGCCAAGGTAGCCGAAGGGTTCTTTTTTGCCTGCGTAGTAGGCAACAATATGAGAGACTATGCCAAACCCCGGTAGGATTAAAATGTAAACCTCTGGGTGGCCGAAGAATCAGAATAAGTGTTGGTACAGGATAGGGTCCCCTCCTCCCGTGGGATCAAAAAAAGTGGTGTTTAGGTTTCGGTCTGTTAAGAGTATAGTAATTCCTGCCGCAAGCACGGGTAGGGACAGGAGTAATAGAACTGCTGTGATTAAAACAGCCCATACGAATAAAGGCGTCTGGTACTGGGAGATTGTGGGGGGTTTTATATTAATAATTGTTGTAATAAAGTTGATTGCCCCTAGGATTGAAGAGATCCCGGCTAGATGAAGGGAAAAAATCGTTAGGTCTACGGAAGCCCCTGCATGTGCAAGGTTTCCTGCCAGCGGGGGGTAGACGGTTCATCCAGTGCCTGCTCCGGCTTCAACCCCGGAAGAGGCAAGTAGTAGGAGGAAAGAGGGGGGGAGAAGCCAGAAGCTTATGTTATTCATTCGGGGGAAAGCCATGTCTGGGGCTCCGATCATTAGGGGGATAAGTCAATTGCCGAATCCTCCGATCATAATTGGTATAACCATAAAGAAAATTATTACAAAGGCATGTGCGGTAACAATAACGTTGTAGATTTGGTCATCCCCTAAGAGGGCGCCGGGTTGGCTTAGTTCAGCCCGAATTAGTAAGCTTAGGGCGGTGCCCACTATTCCGGCTCAGGCACCAAAGATTAAATAAAGGGTGCCGATATCTTTGTGATTAGTCGAGAAAAATCAACGTGTGATTGCCACAGGTAAGATGGCTGAGGTTTAAGTGGTGGGTTGTAGCCCCATAGACAGAGGTTCGAGCCCTCTTCTTATCAAGCCCCGAGGTGTTTGCTGTGATTGATTGCAAATCTTAAGTTGAGGGTTTGTCACCCTCCGGGGCTTTCCCCGCCTATTTGGCGGCCCGCGTAGGCGGGGAAAGCTGGATGAATGCTCGTTGGTTGGAGCGCTTAGCTGTTAACTAAGAGTTTGGAGGATCGAGGCCTTCTCGTCCAGTAAGGCTTTAGCTTAATTAAAGTATCTGTTTTGCATGCAGGAGATGTAGGATAGTGTCCTGCAAGTCTTATCAGGGATTGAGAGATTTTCACTCTCGCTTAGGGCTTTGAAGGCCCTGGGTCTAGTGTGTTAACCTAAGTCCCTAGGGGAAGAGTAGTGCGATGGCGGCGGGAGTGAGGGGTAGGAGTGATAGAGTGGCTGTAGTTGATGCGGCAAGGGGCAGGGTGGGTTGAGATGATTGAAGGCGTCATGGTGTCGTCCCGGTTGGGTTGTTGGGGGACATGGTGAGGGTTATTGCATATGTGAGTCGAAGGTAGAAGTATAGGCTAAGTAGGGCAGAGAGAGCGGCTAATGTTGCTGTTGGGGCGAGTTCTTGTTTGGTGAGTTCTTGCAGGATTAGTCATTTTGGCATGAAGCCGGTTAGTGGCGGGAGCCCTCCTAGAGACAACAGGATGAGTGGGGTCAATGTTGTGAGTGCTGGGGCTTTGGCCCAGGAGGTGGCCAGCATGTTAATGCTTGTTGCTTTGTTGAGCTTGAATACAAGGAAAGTAGAGAGTGTTATGGTGATGTAGGTGAGTAGGGTTAGGAGTGTTAGAGGAGGTGAGAATTGAAGGACCAGGATTATTCATCCCAGGTGGGCGATTGAGGAGTAGGCAAGGATTTTGCGTAGTTGTGTTTGGTTTAGCCCCCCCCAACCACCGACAAGGGTGGATGCCAGGCCTAGGATAATGAGGATTGTTGGGTTGTTGGGTTGGATCTGTAGTAGTAGGGCAAAGGGGGCAAGCTTTTGTCAGGTTGCAAGGATGAGGCCGGTGGAGAGGTCCAACCCCTGAAGTACTTCAGGCAATCATAGGTGGAGTGGAGCAAGGCCGATCTTTAGGGCTAAGGCAAGGATGGTTAGGGTGGTTGGGATGGGGTGGGATATTTGTTGGATGTCCCATTGTCCTGTGAGTCATGCATTGGTGGTGCTGGCAAAGAGTAGTGTGGCAGCTGCCGTTGCCTGTGTTAGGAAATATTTGGTGGTAGCTTCAACTGCTCGGGGGTGGTGCTGTTGGGCTATTAGTGGAATAATGGCTAGGGTGTTTATTTCTAAGCCTATTCAGGCAAGTAGTCAGTGTGAGCTTGTGAATGTGATTGTTGTTCCAAGGCCCAGTCCGAGTAATAGTGTGGCCAAGACGTGTGGGTTCATTAGTGGAGGCGGGGTTTTAACCGGCATGGTTGGGGTATGGGCCCAAAAGCTTGATTAGCTTACTCTACTAGGAAGTGGTGTAGTGGGAGCACTAAGAGTTTTGATCTCTTCAGGTAGGGTTCGAGTCCCTTCTTTCTAAGGAGCTGGAGGGATTTTAACTCTCATGATTCACTCTATCAAAGTGGTCCTTTAATTCAGGCACAGTTCCGTAATTATGTTTGTGGGGGTAGGCCAGCAAGTGCGATTGGGAGTGCTAGGTGTCAAATAATTAAGGCTAGTGTGAGGGGGAGGAAGTTTTTTCAAATGAGATGCATGAGTTGGTCGTATCGAAAGCGTGGATATGAGGCTCGGACCCACAGGAATACAAGTGAGAGTAGGGCGGCCTTAGTTATTAGGTTGATGGCCGTGAGTTCTGGGATTGTTGGGATATGTGAGGCCCCGAGGAATAGGATGGCGGATAGGGTGTTCATGAGTAGGATGTTCGCGTATTCTGCGAGGAAAAATAGTGCGAATGGGCCTCCAGCATATTCTACATTGAAACCTGAGACTAGTTCGGATTCTCCCTCTGTTAGGTCGAAGGGTGCTCGGTTAGTTTCTGCTAGGGTGGAGACGTATCATATTGCAGCTAGGGGTCAGGTTGGTAGAATTAGTCAGATGCTTTCTTGGGCGATGTTGAAGGTTTGGAGGGTGAAGCCTCCGGTGAAGATAATGATATTTAGCAGGATAAGCCCTAGGCTAACTTCGTATGAGATGGTTTGGGCTACAGCGCGGAGGGCCCCGATGAGTGCATATTTTGAGTTTGATGCTCATCCTGAGCCAAGGATTGAGTAGACTGCTAAGCTGGATAGGGCCAAGATGAATAGAACCCCCAGGTTAAGATCAAGGAGGGGTATGGAAAGGGGTATGGGTGCTCAAAGGGTGAGAGCGAGAGTGAGGGCTAGAATTGGGGCCAGAAGGAAGAGAACGGGGGAGGCGGTCGAGGGGCGTACCGGTTCCTTAATGAAGAGTTTTACTCCATCGGCGATAGGCTGTAAGAGGCCGTAAGGTCCTACGATGTTTGGTCCTTTTCGTAGTTGCATATAGCCTAGCACCTTACGTTCTACAAGGGTGAGGAAGGCAACGGCTAGTAGTACGGGTACGATGTAGGCCAGGGGGTTGAGGAGGTGGGTGAAGAGTCCATGGATCATAGTTGGGGAGAGGATTTGAACCTCTGTGGAAAGGGCTTAGGTCTTTTGCAGTTAGCCGGGCTCTGCCACTCCAACATGCCGTTTTCTCAGGCATAGAGGGTTATGCCCTCTTGCCTGCTTTAGTTGTTTTCATTAGGTGGGGGTAAGGCGTGCTTGGAGCATTGGCCTCTTCTTTTCGGTCCTTTCGTACTGGAAAAGATCATGTCATAGATAGAAACTGACCTGGATTACTCCGGTCTGAACTCAGATCACGTAGGACTTTAATCGTTGAACAAACGAGCCCTTAATAGCGGCTGCACCATTAGGATGTCCTGATCCAACATCGAGGTCGTAAACCCCCTTGTCGATATGGGCTCTAAAAGGGGATTGCGCTGTTATCCCTAGGGTAACTTGGTCCATTAATCGGCATTGCCGGATCTTGTTGGTCAGAAGTTCTGGTAGTTAGAGCTGTGGCTCTTGGTTGTGGGTATGAGTGTACCTATTCCGTGCGGGGGTTTCTTTTTTCTCCGCGGTCGCCCCAACCGAAGACACTAGGGCAGGGGATCATTTGCTTTTTCTCTTTGTGGGAGGGTGGGTAATATGGTCTGCTTTGGTGTCTGAAGCTCCATAGGGTCTTCTCGTCTTATGAGTGTAGCCCCGCTTCTGCACGGGGAGATCAATTTCATTGACTGGGAAAAGGAGACAGTTAAGCCCTCGTTATGCCATTCATACAGGTCTCCATTTAAAAGACAAGTGATTGCGCTACCTTCGCACGGTCAGAATACCGCGGCCGTTAAACTTATAGTCACAGGGCAGGCGGGACCTCTTATTCGTTGTTGTCGCAAGAGGCGATGTTTTTGGTAAACAGGCGAGGCTTTAATGGGTGTTTGCCGAGTTCCTTCTTTTCCTTTTAGTCTTTCTCTGGGGACACACCTGTGTAGGGGTAACGGTTGTGTTGTTGGGTGTTTTTCTAGTTGTTTGGTTTATGTCCATCAATTCCCTCTGATAGGTTGGGACCGGTTAGTATTCGATGGTTTGTCCGTTTCGAGTTACACGTGTGTTGGAGAGAGAGGCGGTAGCTCTCTTATTACTCATATTAGCATAGTCGCTTCCATGTTTGCATGGAACGGCCCGGTAGGGTTAGGGGAGTAAGATTGGGTGGTCGGGATTTAGGGCTAGAAGACTGTGTTTGAGCTGTAACGCTTTCTATGGGGATGGCTGCTTTTAGGCCAACTGGGACACATTGCCTTTAGGATTATTATGATCTTAATCCTTCTGATAAAGTTGTGATCCTGTTTCAAAGGGGCTGTACCCCCTTTGACTAACTCTCGCGGTTTCTGTGGATCAGTTGGCGGTGAGAACCAGGGGTGGAGTGGAGAAGCCGGGAGGCTGAACTTCTATTCAATTCTCGGGCAACCAGCTATAACTAAGTTCGGTAGGTCTGTCACCTCTACTCAGAGCTCTTCCCACTCTTTTGCCACAGAGACGGGTTCGCCCTATTAATAGGCTGTCTCGGAGTAGCTCACATAGTTTCGGGTTGTCAAACTAAAATGCATTTTGCTTGATTTTCTCTGGCTAAATCATGATGCAAAAGGTACGAGGTGAAATCTCTGCTTCTTGGGGCTTTACTGACTTGTTTCATTTCTCTTTCAGGGTTCCCTTGCGGTACTTTGTCTATTGCTCCACAGGTCCTTTTCTGTCGCCCGTACTAGGGTGGTAAAATGGTTTGTTTAAGGTTGGCGGGGGGTAATTAGGGGGTATTTATGTAGTCTTGTTGTGTTTAGTAGGTGTGGCTAGCTATTAGGTATCAGGGCAGTCCGATTTGCACGGACACCTTCTCGGTGTAAGGGAGATGCTTTGTTTATTTAGCTATGCTCTGGTTTTTCCAAGTGCACTTTCCGGTACACTTACCATGTTACGACTTGCCTCCCCTTTGCAGTTATTAGGCTTTAATTATATTTAGTCGTTAGCTTGGGGAGAGTGACGGGCGGTGTGTGCGCGCTTCAGGGCCATTTTCAGCAAAACGCTCTATTTTTTGCTTACTGCTAAATCCTCCTTTGGGTGTGTGTTTCAACACATCGTTCGTATTCTCTTAATTAGTGAATGTAGCCCATTTCTTCCCCTTTCATAGGCTACACCTCGACCTGACGTTTTGGGTTGTGACAACTTTGCTTACTACTAATCCTTCACAGGGTAAGCTGACGACGGCGGTATATAGGCGGTAATGACAAGAAAGGGTGAGGTTTAACGGGGGGTATCGGTTCTAGAACAGGCTCCTCTAGGTGGGTCTAAAGCACCGCCAAGTCCTTTGGGTTTTAAGCTAATGCTCGTAGTGCCCGGGCGGGCAACGGGTGTTTTGTGTTGCCAATGTTTAGGGCTAGGCATAGTGGGGTTTCTAATCCCAGTTTGTGCCGTAGCTTTCGTGGGTTCAGACATTATAAAGTTACTTTCGTATTTGAACTTCTTATCCTCGGGTGCGTATAACAGCTTTGAGGACATTCGACTTTAGTAGGGTTGATGTCCTAACCACGCTTTACGCCGACTGTTATCAACTTGGGCCTCTCGTATAACCGCGGTGGCTGGCACGAGTTTTACCGGCCCTCTTAACTTTAACTAAGTCAAGCTTTCGCTTATGGCTTAATGTTTATCACTGCTGAGTTCCCGTGGGGGTGTGGCTTAGCAAAGCGTCATGGGCTAAATGTGTTTGTGCCTGATGCCTGCTCCTCGTTCTCTGGGGGAGATGCGTAGGGCGTACTTCACAGGGGTGCGGATGCTTGCATGTGTAAGTTTAGCTATAGTTGATAATAAAGTCAGGACCAAACTTTTATGCCTTCGAGGCTTTTTATGGCCTATCTTGACATCTTCAGTGTCATGCTTTAGATAAGCTACGCTGGC